GTTAATGTAGCTTAGTACTCAAAGCAAGGCACTGAAAATGTCTAGACGGGTATTTACTACCCCATAAACACACAGGTTTGGTCCTAGCCTTTCTATTAGCCCTCAGTGAGATTACACATGCAAGCATCTACTATCCTGTGAGAATGCCCTCTAGAACACCAAATTATGAGGAGCGAGTATCAAGCACGCATATATGCAGCTCAAAACACTTTGCTTAGCCACACCCCCACGGGAAACAGCAGTGACAAACTTTTAGCAATAAACGAAAGTTTAACTAAGCTACACTGACAATAGAGTTGGTCAATTTCGTGCCAGCCACCGCGGCCATACGATTAACTCAAGTTAATAAAGTCCGGCGTAAAGAGTGTTTAAGGCCCCACCCTCAATAAAGCTAACCTATAACTAAGTTGTGGAAAACTCCAGTTATAGTGAAATACCCTACGAAAGTGGCTTTAATATTCCTGAATACACCATAGCTAAGACACAAACTGGGATTAGATACCCCACTATGCCTAGCCCTAAACTCCAATAACTCTACCAACAAAATTACTCGCCAGAACACTACAAGCAATAGCTTGAAACTCAAAGGACCTGGCGGTGCTTTACATCCGTCTAGAGGAGCCTGTTCTGTAATCGATATACCCCGATAAACCTTACCACCTCTTGCCCCCAGCCTGTATACCGCCATCCTCAGCAAACTCCCTAAAGATCGTAAAGTAAGCAAAAGTATTACCATAAAAACGTTAGGTCAAGGTGCAGCCAATGAAGTGGAAAGAAATGGGCTACATTTTCTAATCTAGAAAAATTACACGATAGCCTTTATGAAATTTAAAGGCCCAAGGTGGATTTAGCAGTAAATCAAGAATAGAGAGCTTGATTGAAGCAAGGCCATTAAGCACGCACACACCGCCCGTCACCCTCCTCAACCATCATGTAGAAAATATATTAACAATTTAATCCGCTTCATATTGATGCAGAGGGGATAAGTCGTAACATGGTAAGTGTACTGGAAAGTGTACTTGGACGAATCAAAGTGTAGCTTAAATTAAAGCATCTGGCCTACACCCAGAAGATCTCACAACAACCGATCACTTTGAGCTAACTCTAGCCCAAACAATCTCTCTATACTAATACCTAAATTCAATAACCAAATCATTTACCTACTATAAAAGTATAGGCGATAGAAATTATATCCGGGCGCAATAGATGAAGTACCGTAAGGGAAAGAAACCCCCAACAAAGCATAAAAAAGCAAAGACAAGCCCTTATACCTTGCGCATAATGAATTAACTAGAAATAACTTTATACAAAGAATTTAAATAAAGCTCCCCGAAACCAGACGAGCTACCCAAAGATAGCTAAAAGAGCGCACCCGTCTATGTGGCAAAATAGTGGGAAAATCTATGGGTAGTGGCGACAAACCTACCGAGCCTGGTGATAGCTGGTTGTCCAAGACAGAGTCTTAGTTCAACTTTAAATTTACTTACAGAACCATTTAATCCCCTCGTAAATTTAATTGTTAGTCTAAAGGGGGACAGCCCTTTAGACCCTAGGAAAAAACCTTACTATAGTGAGTAAAACACTTCACCACCATAGTTGGCCTAAAAGCAGCCATCAATTAAGAAAGCGTTCAAGCTCAATATCCAAACACCCTCTAATTCCATTAACTTCACTGAACTCCTAAAACACATTGGACTAATCTATTATCTAATAGAAGCAATAATGTTAATATAAGTAACATGAAACTATTCTCCCCGCATAAGCTTATTACAGATCGAAACAACTACTGCTAGTTAACAGGACAATCATTACAACCCACAACTTAATACCCCATTAACTAAACTGTTAACCCAACACAGGCATGCACCCAGGAAAGATTAAAAAAAGTAAAAGGAACTCGGCAAACTTTACCCCCGCCTGTTTACCAAAAACATCACCTCTAGCATTAATAGTATTAGAGGCACTGCCTGCCCGGTGACACATGTTTAACGGCCGCGGTACCCTGACCGTGCAAAGGTAGCATAATCACTTGTTCTCTAAATAGGGACTTGTATGAACGGCAACACGAGGGCTTAACTGTCTCTTACTTTTAATCAGTGAAATTGACCTATCCGTGAGGAGGCGGATATACACAAACAAGACGAGAAGACCCTATGGAGCTTCAATTTAATAATACAAACTAGCACACTAAAAACCAACAGGCACTAACACACCATCAATGTATTATAAATTTCGGTTGGGGTGACCTCGGAGTACAGTACAACCTCCGAAAACATAAGCCATGACCTAACTAGTCTAAGTAAATTACACTCATTGACCCAATAACTTGATCAACGGACTAAGTTACCCTAGGGATAACAGCGCAATCCTATTCTAGAGTCCATATCGACAATAGGGTTTACGACCTCGATGTTGGATCAAGACATCCCAATGGTGTAGCCGCTATTAAGGGTTCGTTTGTTCAACGATTAAAGTCTTACGTGATCTGAGTTCAGACCGGAGCAATCCAGGTCGGTTTCTATCTATTAAAGATTCCTCCCAGTACGAAAGGACAAGAGAAATAGAGCCCACTTTACAAAGCGCCCTCATAATGTCAGATGACTAATATCTTAACCTTACAAATTAATATGCATAGCCCAAAAACAGGGCTTAGTTAAGATGGCAGAGCCCGGCAATTGCATAAAACTTAAAACTTTACAATCAGAGGTTCAACTCCTCTTCTTAACAATATGTTTATAATCAACCTACTCTTATTAATTACCCCAGCCCTAGTTGCTATAGCATTTTTAACACTTACAGAACGAAAAATCTTAGGCTATATACAACTCCGCAAAGGCCCCAACATTGTAGGCCCATATGGGGTACTCCAACCAATCGCCGATGCAATAAAACTCTTTACAAAAGAACCTCTACTACCTATCACATCTACCACAACCCTATATATAATCGCCCCAACCCTAGCCCTAACCATTTCCCTTCTTCTATGGAGTCCCCTCCCTATACCGTACTCCCTAATTAACTTCAATCTAGGCCTCCTATTTATACTGGCAACATCAAGTCTAGCCGTTTACTCAACCCTATGATCCGGATGAGCATCAAACTCTAACTACGCATTAATTGGCGCACTACGAGCCGTAGCCCAAACCATTTCATACGAAGTTACCCTAGCCATTATTCTACTATCAACACTACTAATAAGTGGCTCCTTTAATCTACAATCACTAATTACAACACAAGAACAATCTTGACTTCTACTCCCATCATGACCCCTAACGATAATATGATTTATCTCCACACTAGCAGAAACCAATCGAGCCCCCTTCGACCTAACAGAAGGTGAATCAGAACTAGTCTCAGGCTTCAATATTGAATATGCCGCAGGTTCATTCGCCCTGTTCTTTATGGCAGAATATATAAACATTATTATAATAAATGCTCTAACTACTACCATCTTTACAGCAACATCCTACAATATAATCACAACAGAACTTTATACTTTAAACTTCACAACTAAAACACTTCTACTAACCACCCTATTTTTATGAATCCGTACGGCATACCCCCGTTTTCGCTACGACCAATTAATGTATCTCCTATGAAAAAAATTCCTACCACTCACACTGGCACTATGTATATGATATATTTCAATACCTATATTATTATCCGGCATCCCACCCCAAACATAAGAAATATGTCTGACAAAAGAATTACTTTGATAGAGTAAACTATAGAGGTTTAAATCCTCTTATTTCTAGAATTATAGGACTCGAACCTATTCCTAAGAACTCAAAATCCTCCGTGCTACCTATTACACCATACTCTAAACAGTAAGGTCAGCTAAATAAGCTATCGGGCCCATACCCCGAAAATGTTGGTCCAATCCTTCCCGTACTAATATTAATCCCCTAGCCCACCTAATTATCTCCCTAACCATTCCAATAGGAACCATAATCACAATCCTAAGCTCACACTGATTCCTAGTATGAACAGGCTTAGAACTGAACATATTAGCTATTATACCCATACTCGCTAAAAATATAAATCCCCGCTCCACAGAAGCATCCACTAAGTATTTCCTAACACAAGCATCCGCGTCCATAATCCTTCTAATAACTATTTTTCTCAACAATTTACTCTACGGCCAGTGAACAATTAATCCACCTTCTAATCAAGTTCTATCCACAATAATATTAATTGCTCTCGTATTAAAATTAGGTATAGCTCCCCTCCACTTCTGATTGCCAGAAGTAACCCAAGGCATTCCCCTAATTCCCACTATACTTATCCTTACATGACAAAAACTAGCCCCCATGTCAATTATTATTCAAATCTTCCCATCTATCAACTCAAGTGCCCTACTAATAATCTCACTTATATCAATCATAATTGGCAGCTGAGGAGGACTTAACCAAACACAACTACGCAAAATCCTAGCCTATTCCTCAATCACCCATATAGGGTGAATAATGGCAGTACTATTCTATAACCCAAACATTACCGCCTTAAGTTTACTTATCTACATCTTCCTAACAATTTCCACACTTATAACTTTCTACTCAAACTCAAACACAACAACCTTATCATTATCCCACACTTGAAATAAACTCACATGAGTTATACCAATAATCCCAATAATAATAATATCCTTAGGAGGCCTCCCCCCACTAACAGGCTTCTCCCCCAAATGAGCTATTATACAAGAAATTACAAAAAACAACAGCCTTATTCTCCCCCTCACCATAACAATACTTACACTAATAAACTTATATTTCTACATACGCCTAACATACTCAATCTCGATAACAATATTTCCTACATCCAACAACACAAAAATTAGCTGACAACTAAAACATCTAAAACCAATACCACTTCTACCTCCCCTCATAATTTCTTCCTCCCTCCTACTACCAATCACACCACTAATGCTAATGACCTAGAAATTTAGGTTAATAAGACCAAGAGCCTTCAAAGCCCCTAGTAAGTAAATTTTACTTAATTTCTGCACCGCTCTAAGGACTGCAAACTATACCTTGCATCAATTGAACGCAAATCAACTACTTTAATTAAGCTAAGCCCTCCCTAGACTGATGGGACTTTAACCCACAAAAATTTAGTTAACAGCTAAATAACCTAATCAACTGGCTTCAATCTAATTCTCCCGCCTTTAAGGGGAAAAAAAGGCGGGAGAAGCCCCGGCAGCATTGAAGCTGCTTCTTTGAATTTGCAGTTCAACATGACAGTTCACCTCAGGGCTGGTAAAAAGAGGGGGTCACTTCTCTGTCTTTAGATTTACAGTCTAATGCTTACTCAGCCATTTTACCTTCTACTTATGTTCATAAATCGCTGACTATTTTCAACTAACCATAAAGATATTGGTACACTGTATTTAATATTTGGTGCATGAGCCGGAGCAACAGGAACAGCCTTAAGTCTTCTAATTCGAGCTGAGCTGGGCCAACCAGGAAGCCTAATAGAAGACGACCATGTTTACAATGTTATTGTTACCTCTCACGCATTTATTATAATCTTCTTCATGGTCATACCAATTATAATTGGCGGCTTCGGGAATTGATTAGTGCCTCTAATAATCGGCGCCCCCGATATAGCTTTTCCTCGTATAAATAATATAAGCTTCTGACTCCTCCCCCCATCCCTTCTTCTCCTACTTGCCTCTTCAACTCTAGAGGCTGGTGTTGGAACTGGCTGAACAGTCTACCCTCCCCTGGCAGGAAATATATCACACCCTGGAGCCTCTGTAGACTTAACTATCTTTTCACTGCATCTAGCGGGTATTTCCTCTATTCTAGGGGCTATTAACTTTATTACAACAATTATTAATATAAAACCACCAGCCACAACCCAATATCAAACACCCCTATTTGTATGATCCGTACTCATTACAGCAATCCTTCTACTTCTCTCCCTCCCAGTCCTAGCTGCTGGAATTACTATACTATTAACCGACCGTAACCTTAACACCACTTTCTTCGACCCTGCTGGTGGTGGTGACCCCATTCTATATCAACACCTATTTTGATTTTTTGGTCACCCCGAAGTTTATATCCTTATTTTACCAGGGTTTGGGATAATCTCACATATTGTAACATATTACTCTAACAAAAAAGAGCCATTTGGGTATATAGGAATAGTTTGAGCCATAATATCCATTGGCTTCCTAGGCTTTATCGTATGAGCTCACCATATATTCACAGTAGGAATAGATGTGGATACACGCGCGTATTTTACATCAGCTACCATAATCATTGCCATCCCCACTGGGGTCAAAGTATTTAGCTGGTTGGCTACACTACATGGAGGCAACATCAAGTGATCTCCTGCAATACTATGAGCCCTGGGTTTTATTTTTCTCTTCACTGTGGGTGGATTGACAGGAGTTGTATTAGCTAACTCATCATTAGATATTGTCCTACATGATACATACTACGTGGTAGCCCATTTCCATTACGTCTTATCAATAGGAGCAGTGTTTGCCATTATAGGAGGCTTCATTCACTGATTTCCATTATTTTCAGGCTATACACTCGACCAAACTTACGCTAAAATCCACTTTACTATTATATTTGTAGGTGTAAACATAACCTTCTTTCCACAACACTTTCTCGGCCTATCTGGAATACCTCGACGGTACTCAGACTACCCCGATGCATATACTGCATGAAATATTATCTCATCCGTAGGCTCATTTATTTCACTAACAGCAGTCATTCTAATAATCTTCATAATTTGAGAAGCCTTCTCTTCAAAACGAAAAGTTCTAACCATCGAACAAATATCTACCAACCTAGAGTGGTTATATGGCTGCCCCCCTCCTTATCACACATTTGAAGAGGCTACCTACGTAAAACTCCTAAACGAAAAAGGAAGGATTTGAACCCCCAAAAATTGGTTTCAAGCCAATCCCATAGACCCTATGACTTTTTCTATGAGATATTAGTAAAATAAATTACATAACTTTGTCAAAGTTAAATTATAGACCAAAACCTATATATCTTAGTGGCAACACCAGCTCAACTAGGCCTACAAAACGCTACATCCCCCATTATAGAAGAACTCATTGCCTTCCACGACCACACCCTTATAATTATTTTCCTAATTAGTTCACTAGTCCTATACATTATCTCTTTAATGCTTACCACAAAACTAACTCATACCAGCACTATAAATGCCCAAGAAATCGAAACAATTTGAACTATCCTACCCGCAATTATTCTTATTATAATTGCCCTTCCATCCCTACGCATTTTATATATAACAGATGAATTTAATAAGCCCTACTTAACCCTTAAAGCAATTGGCCACCAATGGTATTGAAGCTATGAGTACTCAGACTATGAGGACCTATTCTTTGATTCCTACATTATGCCAACCTACTACCTCCAACCAGGCGAATTCCGACTTCTTGAAGTGGACAATCGAACAACCTTACCAATAGAAGCAGATATTCGTATACTAATCTCATCACAAGATGTATTACACTCATGAACCGTCCCATCATTAGGCGTTAAAGCAGATGCAATTCCAGGCCGATTGAACCAAGCCATACTAGCCTCAATACGACCAGGACTATTTTACGGGCAATGCTCAGAAATTTGCGGGTCAAATCACAGCTTTATACCTATTGTCCTAGAATTTATCTATTTCCAAGATTTCGAAGTATGGGCTTCATACTTATATATTGTATCACTGTAAAGCTACTTAGCATTAACCTTTTAAGTTAAAGACAGAGAGAATCTCTCTACAGTGAATGCCACAACTAGACATCTCACCATGACCAATGGTGACTTTATCAATGATTTTAACCCTGTTTTATGCTATACAACTAAAAATATTAAAATTTATTTTCCACACTACCCCACTATCAAAATTAACTAAAATTCAAAACCAAAAAACAACCTGAGAACTAAAATGAACCAAAATCTATTTGCCTCTTTCAATATACCAATAATCCTGGGAATCCCCCTAGTAGCACTATTTATTTTATTTCCCACTATACTAATTACACCCTCTAACAACCTAAACAATAACCGATCCTCCTCCCTTCAACAATGACTAATCCAACTTGTACTAAAACAAATAATGACAAACCATACCACCAAAGGACAAACCTGATCCCTTATACTTTTAACCCTAATTACCTTTATTACCCTGAACAACCTTCTCGGAATTACACCCTACGCATTTACACCTACCACACAACTATCATTAAATCTAGGCATGGCAATTCCCCTATGAATAGCAACCGTACTTATAGGACTTCGATTTAAAACAAAAGCAACCCTTGCTCACCTCTTACCTCAAGGAACACCTATCCCACTCATCCCTATACTTATTATTATTGAGACTATCAGCCTCTTCATTCAACCTATGGCACTAGCCGTACGATTAACAGCCAACATCACAGCAGGCCACCTATTAATGCATCTACTAGGAGACACTATATTAATTCTTCTTTCTATTTACCTCTCTTCCTCCGTAATCACCGTTATCGTTATTATTCTATTAATTACCCTAGAACTAGGCGTAGCCCTAATCCAAGCCTATGTATTCACACTCCTAGTAAGTCTCTATTTGCACAATAACTCATAATAATTTCCCACCCAATTATCTATAATGACACACCAAACACACGCTTATCATATAGTAAATCCAAGCCCCTGACCACTAACAGGAGCTCTATCAGCTTTCCTATTAACCTCCGGCCTAGTTATATGGTTCCATTTCTACTACACCCCCCTATTTAATGCAGGCTTACTAGCCAGTGCAATAACAATAGCTCAATGATGACGCGACGTAGTGCGAGAAAGTACATATCAAGGCCACCACACTATGCCCGTTCAAAAAGGCCTTCGGTATGGAATAATCCTATTTATTATTTCAGAAGTTTTCTTCTTCGCCGGATTCTTCTGGGCATTCTATCACTCAAGCCTAGCTCCAACCCCTCAAACAGGAGGACATTGACCTCCCACAGGTATCTTTCCCCTAAACCCAATAGAAGTACCACTTCTAAATACAGCTGTCTTACTCGCATCAGGAGTCACAATTACCTGAGCACATCATAGCCTAATAGAAGCCAACCAAGAAAATTCAACCCAAGCATTGTCCTTAACTATCGCACTAGGAATTTACTTTACCTATCTTCAAGTATCAGAGTACTCTGAAACACCCTTCTCCATCTCCGACGGAATTTACGGCTCCACATTCTTTATAGCCACAGGCTTCCATGGTCTTCATGTTATTATCGGAACCACCTTCCTTGCCACATGCTATATTCGCCAACAATTATACCACTTTACACCTAATCACCACTTTGGATTTGAAGCCGCCGCATGATACTGACATTTTGTAGATGTGGTATGACTATTCCTCTACATCTCTATCTACTGGTGAGGATCCTATTCTCTTAGTATAAACAGTACAATTGACTTCCAATTAATAGGCCTTGATAAACCCAAGAGAGAATAATTAACTTAATATTAACCCTAGCAACCAGTACCCTACTAGCCCTACTACTAATTACTATTACATTCTGAATACCACAATTAAATAAATACACAGAAAAACACAACCCCTATGAATGCGGATTTGATCCTACAACCTCCGCCCACCTACCCTTTTCTATAAAATTTTTCCTAGTAGCTATCACATTCCTCCTATTTGACCTAGAAATTGCCCTACTCCTACCCTTACCGTGAGCTACCCAAACAGATAACTTAATACTGATAACTAACATAGTCTTTACTCTACTTATTATTCTAGCACTAGGACTAGCCTACGAGTGGACCCAAAAGGGATTAGACTGAGTTGATTTGGTATATAGTTTAAACAAAATAAGTGATTTCGACTCATTAGACTATGGTAAACCGTATATACCAAAATGCCTTTTATCTATATCAACACCGCACTGGCATACTCTATATCTCTACTAGGACTGTTAACTTACCGATCCCACCTAATATCGTCCCTATTATGCTTAGAAGGTATGATACTATCACTATTTATTATAATAACAACCATAACCTTAAATATACACCTAATATTAATATACATACTACCCATTATTCTACTGGTATTCGCCGCATGTGAAGCTGCAGTAGGCCTAGCCTTATTAATTTTAATCTCCAACTTATATGGCTTAGACTACGTACAAAACCTAAACTTACTCCAATGCTAAAAATTATTCTCCCGACAATCATAATAATCCCAACAATATATCTATCAAAAAACCATATAATATGAATCAATACAATAATCTGCAGCCTATCAATTAGCGCCCTAACCCTTATAATTCTACATATACCCAACAACCCATGCAACTTATCGCTAACTTTCTTCTCAGACCCATTAACATCACCACTTTTAGCTCTAACAACCTGACTACTGCCACTAATAATCTTAGCAACACAACAACATATTTACAGCAACTCCCTTCCCCGAAAAAAATTATACACTTCAATACTAATTATCCTACAAATTTCCCTAATTATAACATTTGCAGCTACAGAACTAATCCTATTCTACATTTTATTTGAAACTACTCTAATTCCAACCCTAATTATTATTACCCGCTGAGGATACCAGCCAGAGCGCCTCAACGCCGGCTCGTACTTTCTATTCTACACACTAGCTGGATCACTTCCACTACTCATTACACTCCTTTACTGCCTCAACAACTTAGGAACCCTAAATATCCTAACAATGACAATTAACACCAAAGAGTTACTAACATCTTGAACTAATAATATTATATGACTAGGATGCACGATAGCCTTCATAGTAAAAATACCTCTGTACGGCCTTCACCTATGACTCCCCAAAGCCCATGTAGAAGCCCCAATTGCCGGCTCAATAGTACTTGCAGCAATCCTGCTAAAACTAGGTAGCTATGGCATAATACGAATCATTCCTACCCTCAACCCCTTAACAGAAAAAATAAGCTACCCCTTCCTCATCCTATCCCTATGAGGCATGGTAATAACAAGCTCCATCTGCTTACGACAGGCCGACCTAAAATCATTAATTGCCTACTCTTCCATCAGCCATATGGCGCTTATTACCCTGGCTATTCTTATCCAAACCCCCTGAAGCCTTACCGGTGCAATACTACTAATAGTCGCACATGCATTTACCTCATCCCTACTATTCTGTCTAGCAAACTCCAATTACGAACGTATTCACAGCCGAACTATAATATTTACCCGAGGCCTCCAAGCACTATTTCCACTCCTAACTCTCTGATGACTTCTAGCAAACCTTGCCAATCTTGCTCTACCTCCAACTATTAATCTACTAGGAGAATTATCTACAATTTTAGCCGCCTTCTCCTGATCTAATTTTACCATCGCATTTACAGGATTCAATATACTTATCACAGCACTATACTCACTACATATATTTACCTCAACACAACGAGGACCATTAACACACAGCACCAGCAATGTAAAACCCCTATTTACACGAGAAAATACACTAATACTAATACATATAGCACCAATCCTTCTTCTCACTTTAAACCCCAAAATAATGATAGGCCTAATACCATGTAGCTATAGTTTAATTAAAACATTAGATTGTGAATCTAATAATAGAAGACTACAACTTCTTAACTACCGAGAAAGTATGCAAGAACTGCTAACTCCTGCCTCCAGACTTAATATCCTGGCCTTCTCAGCTTTTAAAGGATAGTAGTTATCCATTGGTCTTAGGAGCCAAAAATATTGGTGCAACTCCAAATAAAAGCAAAATGCACTTTTCTATTACTCTAATAACACTAATTCCCTTACTAGTACCTATCATAACTACCCTAGTTAAATCTAACAAAAATCCCCTATATCCACACTATGTAAAACTAGCCATTATTTATGCCCTTATTACTAGCACCTTGTCTATAACAATATTTATTCTCACAGGCCAAGAATCAATAATTTCAAACTGACATTGAGCGACAATCCAAACTATCAAACTATCACTAAACTTTAAACTAGACTTCTTCTCCATAATATTCACGCCTGTAGCACTATTCGTTACCTGATCAATTGTAGAATTCTCAATATGATATATAAACTCAGACCCAAATATTAATCAATTCCTCAAGTACTTACTTATATTCCTCATCACAATATTAATCTTAATTACCGCTAATAACTTATTCCAACTATTTATCGGGTGAGAAGGAATAGGTATTATATCCTTTCTACTAATTAGCTGGTGGTATGGCCGAACAGAAGCTAACACAGCAGCCTTACAAGCAATCTTATATAACCGTATTGGAGATATTGGCCTTATCCTTGCAATAGCATGATTTTTTTTACACTCCAACTCATGAGATTTCCAGCAAATATTTATTCTTAACCCCACTACAAACTTTTTTCCCCTGATAAGCCTTCTCCTAGCAGCAACAGGAAAATCAGCCCAATTTGGTCTCCACCCATGACTTCCCTCCGCCATAGAAGGACCCACCCCAGTCTCAGCACTACTTCACTCCAGTACAATAGTCGTCGCAGGTGTCTTCCTAATTATCCGCTTTCATCCTCTAATAGAAAACAACTTACTCATCCAAACACTTACCTTATCGCTAGGGGCCATTACCACCCTATTCACAGCAATCTGTGCTCTAACACAAAATGACATAAAAAAAATTGTGGCCTTCTCAACCTCAAGCCAACTAGGCCTTATAACAGTAACAGTCGGTATTAACCAACCACATTTAGCCTTTCTACACATCTGTACTCATGCCTTTTTCAAAGCTATATTATTTCTATCCGCAGGATCCATTATCCACAATCTCAACAACGAACAAGACATTCGAAAAATAGGAGGCCTATTTAAAACCATACCTTTCACTGCCTCCTCCCTCATTATTGGCAATCTTGCACTTATAGGAACACCATTTCTTACAGGTTTCTACTCAAAAGATCTAATTATCGAAACCATCAACACGTCATATACCAACGCCTGAGCCCTTACAACTACCCTCGTAGCCACCTCCCTTACAGCAATATACAGTGGCCGCATTATATTTTTTACCTTAACAGGATACCCTCGCTTTACAACTTCCACCCTAATCAACGAAAATAACAATCTCCTAATAAATCCAATTAGCCGCCTAGCAGTAGGTAGTATCCTTGCCGGGTTTCTTATTTCTAATTGCTTACCCCCTACTATATACCCCCAAATAACCATACCTTTCCACCTTAAGCTTACAGCTCTAAGTGTAACCACCCTAGGACTCCTTATAGCAATAGAACTTAACTCTTTAACTAACAACATAAAACTATATACCCCAGTAAAAATTTACTACTTCTCTAATATACTAGGCTTCTACTCAATTACTACTCACCGCCTCAACCCCCATTTAAACCTAACCACAAGTCAAAATTTCACCTCCACTTTACTAGACCTATTCTGACTAGAAAAATCTATACCAAAATTAACAACACAAACACAAATTTCAATAGCTACAATTACATCAACTCAAAAAGGCCTAATTAAACTCTACTTCTTTACCTTCTTTATTCCACTCATCCTAACGCTTTTTCTTACAATTTAACCCCCTCCCCGAGTTAACTCAATTGCAATATGTATACCCATAAATAACGCCCAACAAGTAACTAAAACAACTCAAACACCATAATCATATAAAGCAGCAGCACCTGCAGGATCCTCACGAATCAAACCCGGCCCCTCACCCTCATAAATCATTCAACCTGCCACAGTATCATAATTAACAGCAATCTCCACCGTTTTATTAGGACTACCCCCCAGTAATAATACCACCACTACCTCCATTGCTAAACCCAACACAAGCATCCCTAAAATATCAACACTCGATACCCATGTCTCAGGGTATTCATCGACTGCTATCGCTGCAGTATAACCAAAAACAACCATTATACCACCCAAATAAATTAAAAAAACTATAAGCCCTATATAAGATCCACCAAGATACAGTATAAGTACACAACCCACAGCACCACTAAAAACCAACACCAACCCCCCATAAATAGGTGAAGGTTTAGAGGAAAACCCCACAAACCCTGTTACCAATATAATACTTAGCAAAAATAAAATATACATCATTATTCCCACATGGATTATAACCATGACTAATGATATGAAAAACCATCGTTGTATTTCAACTATAAGAATACTAATGACCTCTCCCCGCAAAACACACCCATTAATAAAAATTATTAATAGTTCATTTATTGATCTGCCCACACCATCCAACATCTCCTCCTGATGAAACTTCGGATCACTTCTAGGCGCCTGCCTAATAATTCAAATTACCACAGGCCTATTCTTAGCGATACACTATACGCCAGACACCTCAACCGCCTTCTCCTCAGTAGCACATATTACCCGAGATATTAATTACGGTTGAATAATCCGCCTCCTACACGCCAATGGTGCCTCCATATTTTTTGTGTGCTTATTTCTCCACACTGGCCGAGGCCTCTACTACGGATCTTTTCTCTTTCTAAACACCTGAAATATTGGTACAATCCTATTATTAATAACAATAGCCACAGCCTTTATAGGCTATGTCTTACCGTGAGGCCAAATATCATTCTGAGGAGCCACAGTTATTACAAATCTTCTATCAGCCATCCCCTATACCGGACATAACCTTGTACAATGAATCTGAGGTGGCTTTTCAGTAGATAAACCCACCCTCACACGATTCTTTACCTTTCACTTTATTTTACCTTTTATTATCACAGCCCTAGCAACTATTCACCTTTTATTTCTACATGAAACAGGCTCAAATAATCCATCAGGAATAGCATCTAGCCCCGATAAAATTATATTCCATCCCTACTACACAACCAAAGATATTTTTGGATTAACCCTTCTTCTCCTACTCCTTACAAGCCTAACCCTATTTACCCCCGACCTTTTAACTGACCCAGATAACTACACACTAGCCAACCCCCTTAATACTCCACCCCATATTAAGCCAGAGTGATACTTTCTATTCGCATACACAATTTTACGATCTATTCCAAATAAACTAGGAGGTGTTCTAGCTCTTCTATTATCTATTATAATCCTAACAATTATCCCTGCCACTCACCTATCCAAACAACAAAGTATAATATTCCGACCAATCACCCAAATCCTATTCTGAACCCTAGCAGCCGATCTACTTACACTTACATGAATTGGAGGCCAACCAGTAGAATACCCCTTTGAAGCCATTGGCCAAACCGCATCTATTGCTTACTTCCTTATTATTACTCTAATTCCTCTATCAGCCCTAACTGAAAATAAGCTACTTAAATGATAACGTCCTTGTAGTATATCCAATTACCCCGGCCTTGTAAACCGGAAAAGGAGGCACGCTAACTCCCCAGGACAATCAGGAAAAGAATAATTAATTCTACCATCAACACCCAAAGCTGAAATTCTACATTAAACTATTCCCTGAGCATAGTAAATAATAGATATATATACTATTTGATGGCTTACCCATAAAGTACTCTAAAGGCATACACAATTTTTTTTCCCCCATGTAATTAGTGCATTATTGCTTATCCCCATGAATAATACATAGTACTACACATGCTTAATTATACATAGCACATAAAGTCAAAACGTGCATACTACGTCACAGAACATGCTTACAAGCAGGAACTATTATTTCACAGCGGACTATAGCGCATTAAACTCAAACCCACGCTCCAATTACAGTCACCACGGATATTGTACAGCCCATAGAATCATTGACAGTACATCTGCACATCAAATGATTAACCGGACATAGCGCATCCTATTTCTTCAGTCCTTCTAACCATGGATATCCCCTTGTATATTTGGTCTCTTAATCTACCAACCTCCGTGAAACCACCAACCCGCCCACTTCTGCGGCTCTTCTCGCTCCGGGCCCATATAGACAGGGCTTGGTTATACTGAAACTATACCTGGCATTTGGTTCCTACCTCAGGGCCATCTCACTAAGACCGTGTCCACGTTCCTCTTAAATAAGACATCACGATGGTGTGGCGCTATCACCCTCTTAACCGCGTCACTGGATGCATAGGGTGCCTGGGTGGGGAAAGGGGGGGGGGGGGAAATCCTCAGCATTGCCGTAGGCTCCGGTAGAAGTCCCGCCCCCCGTCCTGTGGGACCTGTCTGTGTACTGCCATGCCTTATGCTATCATCGCACCTAAATTGAATGTCTTGGCCCCCAACCCGCCCACTAGGTGTTATTCAGTCAATGGTCTCAGGACATAATAGATAATTACAGCACTATACCCAAAAATTTAACACACCAACCCTTCAACCTTATCCCATATTTTCTGGGGCGAGCGTCGTAAAGAGATATTTTACCATTAGCAACTAAATTTTATAAATCAACAAATTAAATAGAATTTTACACCCCATAGTACACACCTATTAAAATAATACTAGATACAATTACCTACCGCATACCTCAATCTCTATCCCTCAGAAAACAGATCTATACCACATAATCGCCCTGACCTCAAATCTATATAACCTACTGTTATATCCTTATACTAAACCCTAATTAA